TAAAAATATTAAGCATAACAAACATTTCATTCTTGTAGATTAGAAAATTTGATTTTGGTTGAGTTTATGAAGGAAAAATAAAAAGGCGGGTCAAAAAATCCTTCTTTTTCTTCGAACTCTCCCAAATCAAAAATCTTTCCTTTCATTCTCAAATGAGAATACAAGGAATTATAGTTTCGTACAATATCTTAATTGAATTTTATGTAATGATCAATAATTTGATCAATAATTTTTTGTGATTCTATATTTACATGTGTTGAATCCTAGCAACAATGTATTTCATATGTATTTGGGCTGGGATTGACGAATGACCAATACCAATATTAGTCTTTATTAGTGTCGAATATAAATCTAAATGGGGCGTGGCCAAGCGGTAAGGCAACGGGTTTTGGTCCCGCTATTCGGAGGTTCGAATCCTTCCGTCCCAGATCGTCTCCATCAGAAACGAAAGATTCTTCTCTTTAACAATTTTCTGTTTAATCTTGTTTGGATATTGGATATATATAATGTGTGACCCAACCCTTTCTTTGTTCTGAATTCAATGTACGGGTAGAAATAAAGAAATTTCTTTGAATTCTTAATTCAAAAAAGAATTGGGGGCGGATCATTCCCATTCAGAGTATGCTCATACTCATATTCATATTGAAGTTAGTTACTTAGGGAAACCTTGTGTTCCATACCCGTGAAATGGGAATTCGCACATGGTGCATTCTGAATTGAAATAGAAAAAAGACCTTTTTTCTATTCCATTCCCCATGAAAGCCTAAAGAAAATAAATGGTGTATCCCAATTCCACACTTTATGTGGAGACTAAAGATTACGTAGTTTTTTGTATTAATTGCATTTCATCGTTCGTCTTAAAACTTCTAAGGAAAAAATAGGAAAAAGAAATTGATCTGGGTCCCATTTTCTTTTTTTGTATTTTAGCTTATTCAATTGAATAATTGGAAATCAATATAATGTAATGATTGGATGGATGAAAATTTAGATATTCCATTTTTATGGAATTGGAGGAAAGATTCTTGAATCTGAAGTAAAACAAAATCGGTCTGTATGCTGTATAATAGATATTATGTATTATTATTGTATTGTTCTATTTCAGTAACAGCGGCCCCTTCCCTTGGTTAAGTCAAAAGGATCTGTGATCTTTTAAATATCCATGATTACTCCCAGTAACAATTGTTCATTGTATATGATGGATATGAAAAGATTAGATTCTTCTTATTCTTGATTCTGATTTTCTCTTTCAGATGAAAGAAAGAATAACGACTTTTATCTTACACTCTTCTATTCCATACTCACGAAAACAAAAAACGATTTGAATCTTCATTTTTGTGAACCCTTGGCACTTGAATAAGTGTGAAAAATCTATATTATAGAAAGACTTCCGACCTTTTCGAGTCATCGGAATAGCTTATATTTGGTTAATAACTGATTTTGTTCCGGGATTGAAAATCTATTCTATTATTCTATTAAGTAAAGGCCTTTATTTTTTAATTACTTTTTCATTTATGTGTTCGAAAAAAAAAGGGATGATCCTTTTTATGATTCATCATCCCGAACAATCTGTTGAAGATGTAAATAAGACTTAAGTAAACGCGTTTATTCGTCTTTTTTAGAAATCTGTTTCATTTGAGCCAATGACTATTCATGATTCCATATTGAATCAATTCCATACCGGTTCGAAATTTAATCAGAGGAATGTTATGGTAAAACTTCGTTTGAAACGATGTGGTAGAAAGCAACGTGCGACTTGAAGGACATGATTCGTTGTGGATTCTTACATCCACCATTTTCTACAGGAATGAAGATGCTCTTGAATCGACATAGTTTGTTCTGTTCTTGCTAGGAACCTAATTTGTGTTGGGTTGGTAAATAGGAATAGTACATAATGGAGCTCGAACAAAAAGTATTGATTCATTTATCGGGGGGAAGAATCTAGGGTTAGTAACAATTAATAAGTTAGACCAACTTTGTAAATATATCCTCAATATCGAAATCGAAGGGTTAAAAACAAGTTTGAAATAAAATAAAAAAGTAAAATTTGTCGAAATTGGTAAACCTTTTCGATTAAAATGAAAAGTGTATTATATTACAAGGGAATTAATCTTTCGTATTATTCATAGAAAGAAATAACAAAAAACAAAAGGTATGTTGCTGCCATTTTGAAAAGGAATAAGGATCACCGAAGTAATGTCTAAACCTAATGATTTTACAAAGTAAAGAGAAAGGATTCCGGAACAAGGAAACACTATTTTCAATTGTCTCAATAATTTTATTTAATTTTATTATAATGAAGAAGAAAAATAGATTCGAGACGAGACAAACAAAAGAGGTTAGAGACGACTCAAGAAATGTCTAAAGAGTTACCTTCGCACTTTTTCAGAATTGCCCAACTTGAGTTATGAGTACGAATTTCTTTTTTTCTGTATCTGTAAGTAAGAACAAAAAACGACTCAAATTATAGTCGACTTCATGATTTTATGGATCTATTTGCCATTATATACAGAATATACAGAAATATTAGAATCATTTTTTCTCGAGCCGTATGAGGAGAAAGCCTCCTATACGTTTCTAGGGGGGGTATTATTTATCTACATCTATCCCAATGAGCGATCTATCGAATCGTTGCAATTGATGTTCGATCCCGAAGAGAAGGAAGAGATCTTCAAAAAGTGGGTTTTTACGATCCGATACAGAATCAAACTTATTTAAATGTTCCTGCCATTCGTTATTTCCTTGAAAAAGGTGCTCAACCTACAGGAACTGTTCATGATATTTTAAGGAAGGCAGAATTATTTAAAGTTAAAGAAAGACCTTCATAAAGAAAAAAAACAAAATTTCTTTTAATAAATAAAAAAGAAAAGGTAACTAGTATCTATTTGGGGCAATTAGTTACTTAAAATTTGCTCTTTTCTTGTTGTATTCATACTTTTTCTCTATCTTTTCCTTACCTTATTTTTTTTTCATCTAAATTTATTATTTATGTTGTGCCAATCCAACACGAATTCTTATTTGATTTACTTAATACTTAAATACAATACTTAATTAATTATTAATTTAATTTGTTTTCCATTCATATTGACAATGTTGTATCGAACAAATATAATTCGATCGTAGATAAGCGGATCTGTTTATTCCGACCCCTAATTGGTTTTTCCTTTACTTCAGTCAAATGATGGGTTTGCCGGATTTACTGTTATACATATACAAGATGTATTTTCTTAACGAAAATCCAAAATTTTGAGAAAATGGGCGGTCTGTAAATTTTGATATTTCTATTGGGAATCCATTGTTTTTTCTTTTTTAATCCGATCCATTCATTTTGCTATTTTGGTGTTTAGAATTGATCATAAAATCTTTCCTTTCTATTTCTTGTTAGTTCAATGTTTTGACGTAGTTGTACAGTGCAATTCAATTTATTTTTTTTATTTCGATCGTATCTACAAATCATATTTATCTGGGTTGCTAACTCAACGGTAGAGTACTCGGCTTTTAAGTGCGACTATGATCTTTTACACATTTGGATGAAGCAACGAATTCGTCCAGACTATTGGTAGAGTCTATAAAACCGCGACTGATCCTGAAAGGTAATGGATGGAAAAAACAGCATGTCGTAATAAAATAATAAGAAGAAAATGGAATTTCTTAATTTCTTATTAGATTCCTATTTTTTTTTTAGTAGAATTTTGAGTCGATCCTTACCAGATCATTCCAAAATTTGGTTTTTATTTTAGGAGGAAGACAAAAAAAATTCACATTTACAGTTGGGTTTAGTGAATAAATGGATAGAGCCCTACGGCTCCAATTCTGGTAAAAAAAAAGCAACGAGCTTCTATTCTTTATTTGAATAATTACCCGATCTAATTAGACGTTAAAAAAAATTAGTGCCTGATGCGGGAAAAGGTTCTCCTGTGAGTGGTCCTTTGATTCTTTTTTTTTCTTTTTTAAAAAATCCTAACTATTCTCTATTATAGGTTGGAAACGAATGTGTAGAAGAAACAGTATACTGACAAAAAGAATTTGTTCCAAAGTCAAAAGAGCGATCGGGTTGCAAAAATAAAAGATTTTTGAACCTCTAGTAATTATAACGAGGATAAACCCATTAGATAGAAGGGGAGAGGAAAAAGATCTGTTGATTGGACTTTCTGTTTCCGGGGTATATATATATTTTTTTGTACATAATACATACCTTGTTCTGACCATATTGCACTATGTATAATTTGATAACCCAAGAAATGCCTACTTTTTTTGTTTCAAATATAAAAAATGTAAGTCAATGGAAGAATTACAAGGATATTTAGAAAAGGATGGATCTCGGCAACAACACTTCCTATATCCGCTACTCTTTCAGGAATATATTTATGCACTTGCTCATAATCATAGGTTAAATGGTTCGATTTTTTACGAACCTGTGGAAGTTTTTGGTTATGACAATAAATCTAGTTTAGTACTTGTAAAACGTTTAATTACTCGAATCTATCAACAAAATTTTTTGATTTCTTTGGTTAATGATTCTAATCAAAATCGATTCGTTGGATACAACCACAATAATTTTTTTTTTTCTCATTTTCATTCTCAAATGATATCAGAAAGTTTTGCAATTATTGTAGAAATTCCATTCTCGTTGCGATTAGTATCTTATTTCGAAGAAAAAGAAATACCAAAATATCATAATTTACGATCAATTCATTCAATTTTTACCTTTTTAGAGGACAAATTATCACATTTAAATTATGTCTCAGATATACTAATACCTCATCCCATACATATGGAAATCCTGGTTCAAATCCTTCAATGCTGGATTCAAGATGTTCCTTTTTTACATTTATTGCGGTTCTTTCTTCACGAATATCATAATTTGAATAGTCTTCTCATTACTCAGAAGAAATCCATTTACGTTTTTTCAAAAGAAAATAAAAGATTATTTCGGTTCCTATACAATTCTTATGTATTTGAATGGGAATTTTTATTAGTTTTTATTCGTAAACAATCTTCTT